ATCATTAAGAATTTCATCTTTAGACCAAAAACAAGCAAGAGGTGGAATACCACATAGAGAAAGTGTCCCTAAAAAAAAAGAAGTTTTTGTAATTGGCACATATTTTAGTAAACCACCCATAAGAACCATATTTTGACTTTTATTTGGAGAATATCCAACAATAGGCTCCATTGAATGAATAATTGATCCAGATCCTAAAAACAATAATGCTTTAGAATAAGCATGAGTAATCAAATGAAATAAAGCCGTTCGATAAGACCCCATACCTAAAGCTAACATCATATACCCCAATTGAGACATTGTAGAATAGGCTAAACTTCTTTTAATATCGTTTTGAGCAAGAGCTAAAGTAGCTCCTAAAAGTACTGTTATTATACTTAGCAAAGATATGAAATTCATTATGTAAGGTATAACTATAAAAAGGGGAAAAAGCCGAGCTACAAGAAAAATTCCCGCTGCCACCATAGTAGCAGCATGGATAAGAGCTGAAATAGGAGTAGGACCCTCCATAGCATCGGGTAACCATACATGAAGGGGAAATTGAGCAGATTTAGCAACTGCACCAGAAAATAATAGGAAGACGCATAAAGTTCCAAATAAAAAATGGACCTCATTAGTAGAAATAAAGTTATTGAATATTTGGAACAAATCTCGAAATTCAAAGCTACCTGTTATCCAATAAAGACCTAAAATTCCTAATAATAAACCAAAATCCCCGATACGGTTAGTCACAAATGCTTTTTGGCAAGCATTTGCGGCAAGGGGTCGTGTGAACCAAAAACCTATTAATAGATAAGAGCACATTCCAACTAATTCCCAAAAAAGATAAATTTGTATCAAATTAGAACTGGTAACTAATCCCAACATAGATGCATTGAAAAAACTCATATAAGCAAAAAATCTCAAGTATCCTTGATCATGAAACATATAATTATCACTATAAATAAGAACCATAACTCCGATAGTAGTGATTAATATTGACATAATAGAAGTAAGTGGATCAATCAAATAGCCAAACTCTAAAGAAAAATCATTATTGATGGTCCAAGACGATATATATTGATAAATGGAACTCCTATTTATTAGTTGAATAGATAGGTCGGCTGAAAAAACCATAACTATACTTAACAAGAAAATACTATGAAACGACCACATACGTCGAAGATTTTTTGTTGCCGTCGGAAAAAAGATAAGACCTAGTCCTATTACAATAGGAACTGGAAGTGGAAGGAGAGGTATGAGCCATGCATATTGATATGTATGTTCCATAATTTTTTTTCTTTCAAGATTATTTCTAATTCACCAGATCCTATCGAATTGTAAAAGAAAAAATCAAGATAGGTAAGAACTAAAAAAGTTTTATTCTGAATTATTCTCAGTGTTTCTTCAATACTTCAAATATTCAAATCAAGAAGTGTAAATTGGTCAAATAACATGGAGAACTCATTTGTGAAAACGGAATACTTAGTTTTAAAATAAAAGAAAAATGAAAATTTTTAAATTAGGTATATTCTCTCTTTCACCTTAGCCAATTAATAGGAAACTTTATATTTAAAGTAGTTATTAGATCAAAGCTGGGTAATTAGTCGATGAATTTGATTCCAGGTATAAATGACTAAAATAAACTAAGATCGAAATGGAAGCTGTTTGTTTTTTTTTTCTGAGGTTAGTAGCATATCATCTATGGATAGATAGATAATGAAAAAGAATTCGTTTTGAACAATAGATGTCTTTCACATCCAATGATATTATTGAAAAACCTTTTAAATTTTGAATGGCAGTTCCAAAAAAACGTACTTCTCTGGCCAAAAAGCGTATTCATAAAAGGTTGTGGAAAAGGAAGGGATATTGGGCAGCGTTAAAAGCCTTTTCATTAGGTAAATCCCTTTCTACTGGTAATTCAAAAAGTTTTTTTGTACCGACACCTAAATAATAATAGATTCAAATAATCGGAATCGGACAAATGTTAATTTAGGGTAGAATAGGACTACAAAATTTTTATTATCTAATGCAATACCTAGTAAAGCGTAAATGGAACTTTTTGACTATTCTATAATGGTATAAAAAAAAAAATCCCGAAAGCAATATTTTTTTGCGAAATAAAAATCCCCACCCCGGAGATAAGAAAACATACTCAAAATAAACTATTTGAAACCTTCTATCTGGTGGGGATTTTTATTTCCCCCATCTCTCCCTTTCGCACAATCTTTTTTTATGCTTTCCTAAGATAGGAGGTAGCACTTTTTATTTACAAATACAACACTGGACAGAATAAAAGACCGGAACAAACCTGACTATTCAGTTTATTAAGTTCATTAATTTAGCCATTTACTAAAAAAAGTTCAGAACAGTTACTTAACTCATTAAATCTCGACACTTAAATAATAATAGCTTATTATCATTTTAAGTAAGCCGCTATGGTGAAATTGGTAGACACGCTGCTCTTAGGAAGCAGTGCTTGAGCATCTCGGTTCGAATCCGAGTAGCGGCACATTCTCTTCTAAACGAGATAGAATAAGTCCTATAATGAATTCAATTCCGATACCTTATTTTAAAAATGGATATGATATTTTTTACTGTCGAACATATATTAACTCATATTTCTTTTTCCCTTGTTTCAATTGTAATTACAATTTATTTGATAAGCTTCGTAGTCGATGAAATGATAGGACTCTCTAATTCCGCTGAAAGAGGTCTAATAGCTATTTTTTTCTGTCTAACAGGATTATTAATTATTCGTTGGATTTATTCACACCATTTTCCATTAAGTGATTTATGTGAATCGTTAATTTTCCTTTCGTGGAGTTTCTCGATTATTCATATGTTTCCATATTTTAAAAAAACAAATTTACGCGTAATAACTGCACCAAGTGCTATTTTTACTCAAGGATTTGCCACTTCGAGTCTGTTAACTGAAATGCATCAATCCACAATATTAGTACCTGCTCTCCAATCCCAGTGGTTAATGATGCATGTAAGTATGATGTTATTAGGTTATGCAGCTCTTTTATGTGGATCATTATTATCAGTATCTCTTCTAGTCATTACATTTAGAAAGGATATCGAAATTTTTGCTAACAGCCATTTTTTTTTTACTGAGTTATTTTACTTTGGTCAGATCCAATACATGAATAAAAGAAGGAATGTTTTACAAAGCATCTCCTTTGATTCTGCTAAAAATTATTACCGATCCCAATTGATTCAACAATTAGATCATTGGAGTTATCGTGTTATTAGTCTAGGGTTTATCTTTTTAACTATAGGGATTCTTTCCGGAGCAGTCTGGGCTAATGAGGCCTGGGGATCATATTGGAATTGGGACCCAAAAGAAACTTGGGCCTTTATTACATGGACTATATTCGCGATTTATTTACATACTCGAACAAATACAAATAGGAAAGTTGCCAATTCTGCAATTGTAGCTTCTATGGGCTTTATTATAATTTGGGTATGCTATTTTGGGGTCAATCTCTTAGGAATAGGGCTACATAGTTATGGTTCATTTCAATTAACATCTACTTGAATAAAAAAAAGAATAAAAAAGGCCTACCGATTAGCGACAGAAAATAGCATAGATAAATAAAAATCTAATAAATCTTAGTTGAACGTCAAGAGCCGTTTGAATCAAGTATTGTATTGATTCAAATGGCTCTCACAAAGGCTAAATAGATCCAGTTACAATTCTTTTTCTATTAATGAGTTAATTAAGTCAAAAATTTATCTATAAAAAAATTATCTATAAAAATATTTACATAAAATACTTTGAACCTTATCAACTGATAATGAAAAAACGAAATCCGGGTAAAGACCAATACCTATTATGGGTAGAACGATGGAGATCGAAACAAATAGTTCTCGTGGTCCCGAATCAAAAAAATAGGAATTTGGAACAGTAAATAGCTTGTATCCATAGAACATCTGGCGTGACATAGATAATAAATAAATAGGAGTTAATATCATCCCCATTGCCATTACACAAGTAATTAGTATTTTTGTCATTAAAAGATATTTTTGACTAGTAATTAGTCCAAAAAAGACTATCAATTCCGCAACAAAACCACTCATACCCGGTAATGCAAGAGAAGCCATCGATAATATACTCAACATCGTGAATATTTTGGGCATTAAAATAGCTATCCCACCCATTTCATCGAGATAAACAAGACGGATTCGATCATAACCCGTTCCTGCCAAGAAAAAAAGCCCAGCACCAATAAAGCCATGAGAGATTATTTGTAAAAGAGCTCCGTTGAGGCCCGTATCAGTAATAGAGCCAATTCCTATAATTATGAAACCCATATGAGATACAGAAGAATAGGCTATTCGTTTTTTTAAATTACGTTGGCCAAGAGATGTTAAAGCTGCATAGATTATTTGGATCGTACCAACTATTATCAACCATGGAGAAAATAGCGAATGAGCGCGGGGTAATAATTCCATATTGATCCGAACCAACCCATATGCTCCCATTTTTAATAAAATTCCAGCTAGAAGCATACAAGTACTATAATGTGCTTCCCCGTGGGTATCTGGTAACCAAGTATGTAGGGGTAGAATCGGTAATTTGACAGCAAAAGCAATAAGAAATAAAATATAGAATATTATTTCCAATGCCACAGGATAGGATTGATTAGATAATATTTCAAAATTGAATGTTGGTTCATTGGAACCATATAAACCGATACCCAGAACTCCCATTAACAGAAATATGGAACCTCCTGCAGTGTACAAAATAAACTTGGTAGCTGAGTATAGACGTTTCTTTCCTCCCCATAAGGATACAAGTAAATAAACAGGAATTAATTCTAACTCCCACATGATGAAAAAAAGTAAAAGGTCCCGGGAAGAAAATAATCCTATTTGGCCACTATACATTGCTAACATCAAGAAATGGAAAAATCGTGAATCTCGAGTAACGGGCCAAGCTGCCAAAGTAGCTAAAGTAGTAATAAATCCCGTTAATAAAATGGGTCCTATAGAAAGTCCATCTATTCCTAATCTCCAGTAAAAAGAAAAAAAACGTATCCATTTATACTCCTCGGCCAGTTGTATTAAAGGATCGTCAAATCGGAAATGATAACGGAATGCATAGGTCATTAGAAGGAGTTCTAAAATACATATACATATAGTGTACCACCTAATTATTTTATTTCCTTTCTGAGGGAGAAAGAAAATAAAAGAACCTGCAGATATCGGAAAAGTTACAATTAAAGTTAACCAAGGAAAAAAGTTCATGGTAAAGATAAGATACACTTAGACCATAAAAAACCCGTACTAAAAAAAAGAAATGGAAACTATATATTATTTTGAGCACGGGTTTTTGTCGGTAAAAAATGGATTAGTGCTATTTTTTTTTGAACGTATCAATAAGCTAGGCCCATGCTACGAGTTGTTTCATGCCATAAATAAACCCGAACACTCAAGAAATCCGTTGGACAGGCGGATTCACATCGTTTACAACCAACACAGTCTTCTGTTCTTGGGGCGGATGCTATTTGTTTCGCTTTACACCCGTCCCACGGTATCATTTCTAATACATCTGTGGGGCAGGCTCGAACACATTGAGTACATCCTATACATGTATCGTAAATTTTTACTGAATGTGACATTGAATCTCTAAATTTTTGAACGTCATAAATTTTCAATCTAATAAACTTGTACATGAATCATGTATTGAGATATCAGATGAATCAATGATTTACCAAAATTTTTATACAAAATTTATTTTGATTTATGGATCAGCTTATACAAACGAGTAAAGATACTTTTATTTAGTCCATCTTCGTAAATAGGAATATGACCCTATATTTAATATCATACATACTAATTGGACTTACTGAATAACAATTTTTTATTTGCGTCGATAAAGATTCAAATTTTTGAATGCATATTCATATTATTTATTCAAGAAATTTGATTGATTGGTGCGAGTTGATTTTCTATTACGATAAATTGAGGAAATAATTGCTGGTCCAATAGCTGCTTCAGCGGCTGCAATAGCTATTACAAAAATTGAGAAAATATCTCCTACTAATTGGCGGCTATCAAAAAAATCAGAAAATGTTACGAAGTTTATATTAACTGCATTTAGGATAAGTTCAAGACACATAAGGGCTCTAACCATATTTCGGCTCGTGATCAATCCATAGATACCGATAGAAAATAAATAGGCACTCAAAATAAGTACATATTCGAGCATCATTGACCGACTCCTTATCAATCTTGATTCATTTCAATATGAACAACAACTCAACTTATTCTATTGACTAGAATCGAAAAAAAAAAGTACGGAACAGGGACAAAGAAATAGATTTCTAATATTGAGACTAGGTACTAGATTGAATTAAAAAAACATTTCTTATCTTATCTATGAACGTTTGAAAGCTTTATTACTGACGAGCTACCGCAATTGCACCTATCAAAGCAAATAAAAGAATTATTGAAATGAGCTCAAATGGAAGAAAAAAATCTGTTGATAAATGAATCCCAATTTGTTGACTATTACTTATCAAATCCTGTTCTACAATATGGTTTGATCTTGTAGTCCAAATAATCCCGTACCATGAGGTATCTGGAATAGTAGTAATTAGTGAAACAAAAATACTTGTACAAACCACTGAAGTAACCCCATCTCCAACAGTCCAAAACTCGAAATCTTTGTAATATTCTGAACCATTAATAAACATCACAGCAAATATGATTAAAACATTTATAGCTCCCACATAAATAAGAAGTTGGGCAGCAGCTACAAAATGGGAATTTGATGAAATATAGAACAAGGATATACAAACAAGAACGAATCCCAATGAAAAGGCGGAATAAATTGGATTAGTAAATAATACTACTCCTAGACCTCCTAATATAAGACCTGATCCCAGAAAGATTAAAAGAAAATCGTGTATTGGTCCCGGTAAATCCATTATATATAATATAAAATAAGAATAAAAAAAATAGAAATGTTTCATGACCTTATTGATCGGACCAGGAAAAGTAAAATTATCCGGAATATATTTTTAATTGAAAGAATAAATGTGTATTGATATAGGTTTAATAATTGGACCAATATCATTCTTTTTTGAGGTTCAATTCGGCAGTTCAAAAAAAAATTCCTTTATATCAAAAGACTACATTAGTAATTATCATTTTTTTCTAAAAGGCGTTTAGCCATTTTTTATTTGAGGCGCATTCGAAATTGTTCGAATTGTGTAATCGTCAATTAATGCCAATGGTAAACGACCCAAAGCAATTTGATTATAATTCAATTCGTGACGATCATACGTAGAAAGCTCATATTCTTCAGTCATTGATAAACAATTTGTGGGGCAATACTCAACGCAATTACCACAAAATATACAGATTCCAAAATCAATACTGTAATTAAGCAATTGTTTCTTTCGGATCCTAGTTTGTAGTTTCCAATCAACAACAGGTAAATTTATCGGGCATACGCGAACACATACTTCACAAGCAATGCATTTATCAAATTCAAAGTGAATTCGACCGCGGAAACGCTCTGATGGAATTAATTTCTCATAAGGATATTGAATCGTTACAGGTAAACGATTTGCGTGGGATAAAGTAATCATAAAACCTTGACCGATGTACCTTGCAGCTCGTACTGTTTGTTCACCATAATTGATGAACCCAGTTACCATAGGGAACATATCGCGAATAGCTATGAATAATTTGATGATTGTTTCCTTCTCTTGTTTCAGATAAGTCTACGTATAGACTCGCATGGTTAGAGTGAAAGGAGTTGGGAAGAAGTTGTTAATAATAAATTACCGAGAGAAATAGGTAAAAGAAATTTCCATCCAAGATTTAATAATTGATCCATTCTCAGCCTAGGTAAAGTCCATCTTGTTGTAATAGGAATGAACAAAAACAAATAAGTTTTAACTAATGTAATAAAAATACTAATGATTGTTCCAAAGACTCCGCCTGCTTTTTCAAAAAGTTCAGGAATGGATATATATGGAATAGAGAGATTCCAACCACCCAAGTAAAGAACTATTACAAAAAATGAAGAAACTAATAGATTTAGATAGGATGCAACAAAAAATAAACCAAATTTGATACCTGAATATTCGGTTTGATAACCTGCTACTAATTCTTCTTCTGCTTCTGGTAAATCGAAGGGTAACCTCTCACATTCGGCTAGAGAAGCAATTAGAAAAACGATAAACCCTATTGGTTGACGCCACAAATTCCACCCCCATAAACCATATTTTGACTGTGCTTCAACTATATCAACTGTACTTGAACTATTAGATAATCATAGTCGGTGATAACATTACTGTTACTATCGCTATTACAGAACCGTACATGAGATTTTCATCTCATACGGCTCCTCTAGGAGCCTAAATAAATTTTAGGACCGGGTTGGTATTATTTAACGTGATATACTTGTATGTTAGATAGAGTCAAAATCTATGAAAAAGCCCTGAATTAGCCCAATGTAATTCCGTCTGCTATAAAAAAAAGTATTTCTGAATTAATCTCATCCTTTACTTTTACTTTAATTGTAAGAATTTCAATATTATTTGAGTAATAACTTAAGCCGTTCATAAAATACTCCTTTTAATACTATATATAAATATTCCAACCCAGGATTTTCGATTACGAAAAAAAATATTACATATTCCATTACTTCATCACTCATTACAGGACTTTTATCCCTATGAATATAACTATATTACAGAAAGAATATAACTATATTAAAGAAAGAATAAAAAAGGTCACTCTTTTTTATTGGAATTGCATTCTTTCTATTTTGTTCGTTCCTGTTCTTCTTTTTCTTCTTTCTCAAAAAGGGGTCCTTTCAAAAAGGATTCTTTCGTTCCTGATAGTTTTTTTTTCAGTGGATAGGGGCATACTCTGAATCGGAATCGTGGGAAGTACTACCAGATCATTTCTACCAACTTAAAGCCCCAATGAGTGTTCCTGTTATGCGGAAATACGTTTTTGTATAATTTGCATAATCTCTATTACTAATCCTTTGTGTACTTTGGTATTTCTAACCACCCACTCATTTTTTATCAACTCACTATTATGGTAATACCTACATACAAACGATAGTGAAAAACCCATAAAGTTTGGTTGTTATTTTAAATCCGCTTCAAGTCAGGATGATCAATCAACCGATCTTGGGATAAACAGTGTGAATTACTTATATTTACTTCTGTTTAATCCTTATACATAGGAAATGAGACTTACTATTTTTACTGCAAATTTAGAAGCTGTTTTCTTTCACTCATAGAACTATCGGATTGTGTTCATCAGTTAGGTTAATGAACAAAAAAATGAAGTGATTTCTTTAATTCAGACAATTTCTTTCCAACGAAAAGAAAAAGGACAATAGAGAAAATGTTTCAACGAATCGCACGTAGAGATATTGATAACACGCATAGAGTTAATGGTATTTCATAACTAATCGATTGAGCAGCAGCCCGTAAACCACCTAAAAAAGAATATTTGTTATTTGATCCATATCCTGACATAAGAAGTCCAATTGGCGAAATACTTGAAATGGCAATCCATAAAAAAACACCAATATTGAGATCGGCTAGAACAAGATGATAGCCAAAAGGGATTACTAAATAACTTAATAGAATTGATATGACTGCTATGGATGGTCCGATATTGAATAAATAAGTATCGCCTCTAGATGGAAGAAGGTTTTCTTTGAAAAGTAGTTTTGTACCATCTGCTAAAGCTTGAAGAATTCCAAAAGGTCCAGCATATTCAGGTCCAATACGTTGTTGTAGTCCTGCAGCTATTTCTCTTTCTAACCAAACAATTACTAGTACACCTATTGTGATTCCCACTATAACAGTCAAAATCGGAATAAGCATCAATATGATCTCATACACCTCTTTTAAGGATTCCCATTTTAAAAAAGCATTGATATCTTGTACTTCTGTTGTATCAATTATCATTTTAACGATCAACTTCTCCCATAATGATATCTATACTACCTAGTATCGTCATAATATCAGCCAATTTCATTCTTTTAACTAGCTGAGGAAGAATTTGCAAATTGATAAAACCCGGCGGTCTAATTTTCCATCTCCAAGGAAAAATTTTCCCATCTCCTAGCAGAAAAATTCCCAATTCGCCTTTTGGGGCTTCGACTCTCGCATAAAGTTCTTGTTTCGACAATTCAAAAGTGGGAGAGGTTTTTTTACTAATGAAGCGATATTCAAAATCATTCCATTGGGAATCCCTTACTTTATCAAAACATCGTATTTCTAAATTCTCATAAGGTCCTCCCGGAATTCCTTCTAAAGCTTGTTGAATAATTTTGATAGATTCCTCAATTTCACTGATCCTTACTAAATAACGAGCTAACGAATCTCCTTCTTTTTGCCATTGGACTTCCCAATCAAATTCGTCATAACACTCATAATGATCAACTTTACGAAGATCCCAGTCTATTCCGGACGCTCGTAGCATTGGGCCCGATAAACCCCAATTTAGTGCTTCTTCTCCACTCAAAATTCCTACTCCCTCAACACGTTCTAAAAAAATGGGATTGCGTGTAATAAGTTTTTGATATTCCGAAATTCCGGTTAAAAAATAGTCGCAGAAATCAATGCATTTATCTATCCACCCATACGGTGAATCAGCGGCAACTCCTACGATACGAAAAAAATTATGCATCAATCTCATACCAGTAGCAGCTTCGAACAGATCATATACTAATTCTCGTTCTCGGAAAATGTAGAAGAAGGGAGTTTGTGCACCAATATCCGCCATAAAAGGGCCAAGCCATAGTAAATGAGAAGCTATACGACTTAATTCTAACATAATTACTCTAATATAACTGGCTCGTTTAGGTACTTGAATATTCCCTAACTGTTCCGGTGCATTTACGGTTATGGCTTCGGTGAACATAGTAGCCAAATAATCCCAACGAGTTACATAAGGTAAATATTGGATAATTGTTCTATTTTCTGCAATTTTTTCCATTCCTCTGTGTAAATACCCCAATATTGGTTCACAGTCAACAACATCTTCACCATCTAGAGTAATGATGAGTCGAAGAACGCCGTGCATTGATGGGTGATGAGGTCCCATATTTACTATCATAAGTTCATTTCTTATAATTGGTACATTCATAGGTTGTTCCTTGATTCATTTTTCTAGGAATTGCAGAAAACAAAAAGAAATTCATCAAAATTCATAATCCAATAACCAATAAATTCAATTTTAGTTATTGGAATTAACGACTTTTAGGTTCCCGAATATCTAGTCGATCAATTAATTCTTTATAACGTATTCCATTTTTTTTTGACAAATAACACAGCAGCCGTTGACGTTTTCCCAGAATTTTCTTTAGACCTCTCTGAGATAAATAATCTTTTCTGTGCAATTCCAAATGTGAAGTAAGTCTTCGGATTTGCTGAGTGAAATTAACTACTTGAAATTCAACGGATCCCTTGGTTTCTTCTTTTTTTTCTTGTTTTTGGGAAATAACTGAGGAAACTGAATTCTTTAGCATAAAACCAAACCCTCTCCAACTTTTTTAAAATATGAGTTTTATGGATCAGTAATAATAATGGTGGACTTTAATCCGGAGATAGAAAAAGGGTGGAACGCAGAACATAAAAGAGAGAAAAAAGAAACTTTAAAGACTAAAAATCTTTTGATGAATCATAGATCTAATTGATATATTATTGAATTTGTATTCATGTATTAGAATAGAATATAAGACAATACGTGTCTACGTTTGTTTAGTTTTTTATGGGAGATATCTTACAGAATAGAAATAAGAATATCCTATCATGTATTTCATACATTTAGAATTGTGGATACATATGTATTCTTAACATACTGAAAGAACTCCCAGTATTGCTATTAAACCAATAACGATTCATAGAAACTAAATCTTCTAATTGACAAGTTGGCCAAAGAAAAAACTTTAATCTATTAAGACGGTTGCTTTCAATCAAAAATGGACCAGAAATTTTGACATTGGTTCCGTTGAAAAATCCCAGATTTATATCTATACCTTTGGTTTTTTTTGAATTAAAAGACATTAGAATTCTTAACTCTTTTCGACGGCTCGGCGATAAAATAGTTTCAAGAACAAGTAAACTTGAGTTTTTTATGTCTCTATTTTCAAGAATTTTTTGCTCTTTTGCAATGGATTTTGCAAAATCCATTTTTTCTCCATACCTTGGATTAGTTTGATAATTAGTCTTCTGCAATAATGAAACCCGTATGCTTTGATACATAAGAAACTGTCCAGGATTATTTATAGCCATACGAACTGGTTCAATAAAAAATACTCCCCTTTGCATCCATTCTGTAACATATTTATGACTCGGCATTATATCTAGATTTATTGTTCCTCTTTGAATAGCGGATAGGGCGCTTTCTCTTGGATTTCGCAAGCTAAGCAGGAGACAATATACTTTGATATTTTTCATTAGTGTTAGATTGAAAAAAAAAGACCATCTCAATTGAACAAGCAAATGACTTGTTAGTAAAAAATCGGGGTCTTCCTCCGTATTGCTTTCGATTATACGTTTTTTTATGTCCGATTCCACCCTATAGTCTAAAAAATCACCGTAGTCTGAAACATATTTTTCTTGGTTTAAGAGAAGGGATCCAAGAGTCCATTTTTGCTTTAGGGTGATATTTTTTTTTTCACTCAAACTTTTCTTTTCATTAAAATTTAAAAGAAGTGATTTGATTGGTATGATCCATAGTTTTAGTTTATATACATTATAAAGGAGTATCAATTCTGGTAAGAACCAAAGTTCTTCATTCAAAATTGGAAATTCTTCGTTCATTCCCAGCCAATCGAAAAAGCTTTGAATCCTTGGATTGGTTTGCTCAGTTTGGTGAGTCGTCAAATCAAAAAAAACCTTCTTATCGATTTGTTCAATTAGTTGATAATTACTTATCTTAGTATTCTTGGTATTAGTCTGGATCCAGGTTTCAATATTGACTCTTTTTCTAAGATACAAATGGATAATTCTGTAATAAAAAAAAGATTTATTCATATCCGTAATAGCTTTTTCGCCTAAAGAATTGTTATCGCCTCGCGTAAAAAGTTTTCGTTTATTTGTGTTGTAATTATAGGATATTTTTTGGTTATTGTTTCCTTGTGATGGTAAAAGAAAAATATATGAGTTCTTCTTATTTTCATAATTAATCGATTTATATGATAAGAGATCATATCGACAATTTTTTTTAAAATTTCCTTTGTGATTTGATAATGAGTGTAATCCATAATCATTAATTGCCTTTTCGTAACGAATTAACCCATCGTTTTCATATAAATCCGATTTTGATGAATCCTTATTTTCATTTTGTTTTATAGAGCGGCTGTTTTGTTTTTTTTTCCATTTTTTTGGTAGCAATCCAGACCATCTAATATGAGATATATTATATTGATAATGATTCTGTAACCAGCTTTTCCATTCATTTCTTCCAGAAGTAAGAAATTTCTTCGTTTTTAATTCCAAATCAAATATTCCTTGTGCTCCAAAATCATCCTTTATTTTATCTTTTAAACAAAGAGATGTTTCATGATATTGACGTGCAGATCTGAATCTTAAGGTGTATAAGTTAAAAATGCAACTTTGTGATAATTTATACCCTACAAAGGCTTGTGATAAAGAAGATAAGTCAAAAAACAATTTTGAAGTTTTATTACTAATATAAAAAGAGGACTTTCTAAAGTCTTTTTTTTTTTCTTTTTTAGTTATTTCATTATTGTAAGTGTACTTATCCATTTTTTTTTTTTTTGATTCAAAATCAAAAAAAAGCTGTCCCTTGATCCTTATTATATTAATAACTAGGACGATAGCAATGTATACTCTTTCAATAAAAAATTTGATAAAATACTGCGAGTTAAAGATTAGTCGAGTCATTCGGTTTTTTACTATTTGACAAATAATTTGTATTTTTTTGAATTCTAATCTTTTTATGGCATGCCGCTTTTTGTTAAACCCATTATTTATCTCATGAGTTCTAAAATTTTTTTTCTTGCTTTTTATTATTTTTTTTAGTTGATTTTGGATTGTGCTTGTTCTAATAGTCATATCTTGCATTTTTTTTTCTGTTAGCGAATGTGTTGTCCAATTTTTTGATCGAGTTGGAATGGGCAATTTGTGAATTATTTGATTATTTTTTATCACATCTTTGTCGTTTTTAGTTTCACCCCATTCATCTAGTTCGCTCAACCCAAATAAAAAAATTCTTTTTTTTTTTGAGGGGGCATTTATTAGTCTTTTTAGAACTAGACCTTTTTTGTTAATCCAGTTTTTTATTTCTTTGAACATTTTGAAAATAAAAAAAAAATTTGTTTTCAATTTTATCATTTTTTTTATGAGTTCTTTAAAAATGGGTACAAAAAAGGAAGGCTCCTTTTGAGGTGAACCAAACGGCTGTTTGGTTGTCCTCCCCCACACAGTTAAAAAACACTTTTTTTTTTTCAATCGACCCATTTGAGGGAATTCAGGTTTCGATCTATGCCAAGGTTTCAGATAGAAAGGAAATAAGATCTTTATCTGAATACCTTCACTTAACCAGTTTTTCGGCAAGTCTTTTTCGGATAGTTCAACACCACTATAAGTGCATTTAACATGCGTTTCCTTATTCCAATTTTCGAAATCCTCGGACCATTCGGGAAATTGAAATAATAAGATACGTCCAATATTTTTAGCTATTATCAATGAGGGTAATATAATATATTTCCTAAGAATTGATTTTATTATTAATATACAACTCCTTGTTAATTGAGGAGTTAGAATACCGTTCGGAGGTTCTTCCGCTATTTCGATCCCTATTGTTGCTTCTCTTTTATACTTTTCATTTTTATCCGTTTTTTCTGAAAGTTCAGATTCTTTAGTTTTTGTCATCCAATTTCGGAAAATGCGTTTAATCAGTCCAGAAATATCAAAATAAGAAAGGATCGGTTTGTCGAGTTTGTACAAAAAAAGTGGGGAATGTACATTTGCTTGAGACAGTTTTAAAATAGGTATT